AACCGATAAGATATCCCGACACAGCGGCATCTTAATACCACCAGGAACAGGAAAAACAAATTCTACGGAATCAAAAAAATTGAAAAATTGGATCTATGTTCAACGGATCACACCTACTAAAAAAAAGTATTTTGTGTTAGTTCGACCCGTAGTGACATATGAAATGTCGGACGGTATAAATTTAGCAACACTCTTCCCCCCAGATCTGTTCCAAGAAAGGGCGAATATGCAACTTCGAGTTATCAATTATATTGTTTACGGAAATGGCAAACCGATTCGGGGAATTTATGACACAAGTATTCAATTAGTGCGGACTTGTTTAATTTTGAATTGGGACCAAGACAAAAAAAGTTCTTATATCAAAGAGGCCCACGCTTCCTTTGTTGAAGTAAGTACAAATGGCCTGATTCGAGATTTTCTCAGAATCGACTTAGTAAAATCCCATATTTCGTATCTCAGAAAAAGAAATGATCCGTCATCCTCAGGATTGAGCTCTGATAATGTGTCAGATCACACCAATTTCAATCCCTTTTATTCCATTTATTCCAAGACAAAGATTCAAAAATCACTTAGCCAAAATCAAGGAACTATTCGCACGTTGTTAAATTCCAATAAGGAATGTCCCTCTTTGATAATTTTGTCATCATCTAATTGTTTTCGAATGTGTCCATTCAACGATGTCAAATATCACAGTGTGATAAAAAAATCAATTAAAAAAAATCCGATAATTAAAATTAAGAATTCGATTGGCCCTTTAGGAGCAGGCCTTCCAATTTTGAATTTTTATTCATTTTACTATTTAATAACTCATAATCCGATCTTGATAACTAAATATTTGCAACTTGAAAATTTAAAACGGACTTTTCAAATAATTAAATATTATTTAATGGATGAAAATGGGGGGATTTATAATCCCGATCCAGGCAGTAACATCTTTTTGAATTCATTCAATTTGACTTGGTATTTTCTCGAGAATAATTATTATTCTAATAATTGGGAAGAAAGATCCACAATAATTAGTCTTGGACAGTTTATTTTTGAAAATGTACGTATAGCAAAATATGGACCACACCTAAAATCGGGTCAAGTTTTGATTGTTCAAGTCGATTCTGTAGTAATAAGATCGGCTAAGCCTCTTTTGGCTACTCCAGGAGCAACTGTTCATGGTCATTATGGAGAACTCCTTTACGAAGGAGATACATTAGTTACGTTTATATATGAAAAGTCGAGATCCGGTGATATAACGCAGGGTCTTCCAAAAGTGGAACAAGTGTTAGAAGTGCGTTCAATTGATTCAATATCGATGAACCTAGAAAAAAGAGTTGAGGGTTGGAACGAGCATATAACAAGAATTCTTGGAATTCCTTGGGGATTCTTGATTGGTGCTGAGCTAACTATAGTTCAAAGTCGTATCTCTTTGGTTAATAAGATCCAAAAGGTTTATAGATCCCAGGGGGTGCAAATCCATAATAGGCACATAGAAATTATTGTACGCCAAATAACATCAAAAGTGTTGGTGTCAGAGGATGGAATGTCTAATGTTTTTTTACCTGGAGAACTAATTGGATTGTTACGAGCGGAGCGAACGGGGCGCGCTTTGGAAGAATCGATCTGTTACCGGGCCATCCTATTGGGAATAACAAAAGCATCTTTGAATACTCAAAGTTTCATATCCGAAGCGAGTTTTCAAGAAACTGCTCGAGTTTTAGCCAAAGCCGCTCTCCGGGGCCGTATCGATTGGTTGAAAGGCCTAAAAGAGAACGTTGTTCTAGGGGGTATGATACCCGTTGGTACCGGATTTAAAGGATTAGTGCACCGTTCAAGTCAAGATAAGAACATTCCTTTGGAAACTAAAAAGAAGAATTTTTTTGAGGGGGAAATCAGAGATTTTTTCTTCCACTATAGAGAATTATTTGATTTTTCCATTTCAAAGAATTTCCATGATACACGAGAACAATTAGTTAAGGGATTTAATGATTCCTAAAAGTGGATTCATACTTTTTTTATTTAATTTAATATTAATAAAAATTCAATAGGGTCATTTGATGGGGGTAATGTGGTAATAGAAATAAAGATAATACCGAATAGAGGATAGCGGTTTGGATTGTGTATCGACACGGTCAATCTCCGGTAGAAGAAAAGGTTCCATCGGAACAATTATTTAGTTCAGGGCACCTCGTCGCTTTTTTTTTCAAAAAAAAAAGAGGAAATGTGAGGAGAAATGACAAGAAGATATTGGAACATCAATTTGGAAGAAATGATGGAAGCAGGCGTTCATTTTGGTCATGGTACTAGGAAATGGAATCCTAGAATGGCACCTTATATTTCTGCAAAGCGTAAAGGTATTCATATTACAAATCTTACTAAAACTGCTCGCTTTTTATCACAAGCTTGTGATTTGGCTTTTGAAGCAGCAAGTATGGGCAAACAATTTTTAATTGTTGGTACAAAAAATAAAGTAGCTGATTCGGTAGTAAGGGCTGCAATAAAGGCTCGGTGTCATTATGTTAATAAAAAGTGGCTCGGTGGTATGTTAACGAATTGGTCCACTACAGAAACGAGGCTTCATAAGTTCAGGGACTTGAGAACGGAACAAAAGACGGGGAGACTCAATCATCTTCCGAAAAGAGACGCAGCTATGTTGAAGAGACAACTATCTCACTTGCAAACATATCTGGGCGGGATTAAATATATGACGGGGTTACCTGATATTGTAATTATCGTTGATCAGCAAGAAGAATATACGGCTCTTCGAGAATGTATCACTTTGGGAATTCCAACAATTTGTTTAATCGATACAAATTGTGACCCGGATCTTGCCGATATTTCGATTCCAGCAAATGATGATGCTATAGCTTCAATCCGGTTTATTCTTAAAAAATTAGTATTCGCAATTTGTGAGGGTCGTTCTAGCTATACAGGAAATCCTTGATTAATAATAAGATAAATCCATTTTTTTTTTTAACTCCATAAATTTATGGAATTGGTTACTGCTATTGAATCTCATAAAAGAGATAAAAATTACTGGATATATTTTTTGACTAGTTCTAGTTATTACCGAAAATAGAAAATTAAACTAAGCAAGTTGAAAAAGAGATGGTTGAATCAAAATAATTTCCTTTAAAGTTCTATTTTGATCAGAGGGCAATATGAATGTTTTATCATGTTCCGTCAGCACGCTAAAAGGCTTATACGATATATCGGGTGTGGAAGTAGGCCAACATTTCTATTGGCAAATTGGAGGTTTTCAAGTCCACGGCCAAGTACTTATTACTTCTTGGGTTGTAATTGCTATCTTATTAGGTTCAGCTAGTATAGCTGTTCGTAATCCACAAACCGTTCCGAATGGTGGTCAGAATTTCTTCGAATATGTCCTTGAATTCATTCGCGACGTTAGCAAAACCCAGATTGGAGAAGAACATGGTCCGTGGGTTCCTTTTATTGGAACTATGTTCCTATTTATTTTTGTTTCGAATTGGTCAGGGGCTCTTTTACCATGGAAACTCATAGAGTTACCTCATGGGGAGTTAGCCGCGCCTACGAATGATATAAATACTACTGTTGCTTTAGCTTTACTCACGTCAGTAGCCTATTTCTATGCGGGTCTTAGCAAAAAAGGATTAGGTTATTTCAGTAAATACATTCAACCAACTCCAATCCTTTTACCTATTAATATCTTAGAAGATTTCACAAAACCCTTATCACTTAGTTTTCGACTTTTCGGAAATATATTAGCGGATGAATTAGTAGTTGTTGTTCTTGTTTCTTTAGTACCTTCAGTGGTTCCTATACCTGTTATGTTCCTTGGATTATTTACAAGCGGTATTCAAGCTCTTATTTTTGCAACGTTAGCCGCCGCTTATATAGGAGAATCCATGGAGGGTCATCATTGACTAGTTTTCAAAATAGTCGTTTTTGTAGCTTATCCCAAGCCGAGGTAATGTATGTGTGACTCAAGATAATCTACTTAGGGAACATCAAAATATACAAATATAGTTTTAGGAAAAAAGACTCCAATATTTATGGAATTGTAAAAAAAGGAAAGAGATCTAAAAGATCTTTTTCCTAAAATGGCCAAAATGAAATTTGACATCAAATGGCCAAAATGAAATTTGAAATCAAATTTCAATATATATAAATTAATTAAATTATATTTATAAATTAATTAAATTAGATTATTCTATAATATACACCCCCAATAAACTATAATACAATAACCAATAAAATAGAGAAATCAAAATATAAAAAATTTAATTATCAGAACTTATTAGTTCTCTTGCTGATGATATGAATTCATACGAAGTAACTGTTGCTTTTAAATCACTATGAAATACTTGACTTAATCTTTCTTAGAAAAATTATCCGAAGATTAATGTTCTTGTGTTGTTTGCAATTATTAAATACTTGCATGTAGATTGTATCCATGCGGGGTAATGAAAAATAAGAGAAGAATTGAAATTCATAAAAAAAAATTGGCTAGTAAGGACGGTTCAAAATTAGGTATATGGAATCTAATGGCTAGAATTCAACTCTTAAATATTTTTAAAATTATTCTCTAATCCGATTGAATCTAAGATACGAATAATTGGTTTACGTTATGGAAAAAAGACACGTATATGTGAGATTAGATATTGATGAGTTATAAAAACGAAAGATATATCTAATAACTAAAGATCTGCCCTACTGCTATGAATTGAGATAGAGATTCCAATAAAAGTCTTTCTGGTACGATAGAGATTCCAATAAAAGTCTTTCTGGTACGTACTATGAAAAAAGATGAAATCAAGAAAAAAAAAAAGAATAACGAATTCAACTAATGATTCGAAACAAAGAAATGTAAGAACAAAAATCGTACGGATTCGCAAAAATCCCGTCTCTAGGAACTATAGAAGTAGAAGTAAAGGAGTTCGGATGATTCAATAAGACTCTTCCATTATTTCAATTCGGAGTTCTTAATTATTTCGTCCGGAAGAATCTTATTGATGGAATAGTTAATTCAT